AATGAAGTGCCTGATAAAAGGATTATCTTGATAGGATAAATTATATACATTTCCCTGTATCTTCATTAGCCCCCACCCGCTCCCTCTATTAAAGTAGACAAATTAAATATAATTTTGCACTACATTTAATAGAATTAAACTATCTCTTTAGACATCAAAAGTCAAAGTACCTCATATACTAAAATGTAAATTTAAAGAAAAAGGTAAGCTAAATAAGCTATTGGGTTCATACCCCACTTATGAAGGTTTACCCCTTTTCTTTTTAATTTTCAACAATCTAACTAACTTTACATTCGCATTAATTTTAATACTAGGAAGAATTTTATCAATTTCATCCAATTCCTGGTTAGGAGCTTGAATAGGTCTTGAAATTAATCTTCTATCTTTTATTCCCCTACTTTCGAATCTTAAAAACCTAACATCAACAGAATCTTCACTCAAATATTTTATTGTTCAAGCTTTAGCTTCAACAACTCTTTTATTTGTTATTCTTCTTCTTTCATTTAACCAAAATTATTCCTTTGAATATTATCCCCATCTAAATATTATTTTAAATTCAGCTTTATTAATAAAAATAGGAGCAGCCCCCTTTCATTCTTGATTTCCTGAAGTAATAGAAGGTTTGTCATGAAGCATAAGATTCATTTTAATAACTTGACAAAAAATTGCTCCAATAATTTTAATTTCTTACTGTTTATTCCACAAATTTATTTTTTTTACTATCGTAACCAGAATCCTTGTAGGGTCAATTGGTGGTATTAATCAAACAAATTTACGTAGATTAATAGCTTATTCATCAATTAATCATTTAGGCTGGATACTAAGAAGCTTATTAATTTCATTAAATCACTGAATAGTTTATTTTTTATTTTATTCTACCTTATCTTTATCTATTGTTCACACATTTTACCAATTTAATGTTTTCTACTTCAGACAAGTATTCTCAATACTTAGAAATATACCAATTTTAAAATTTTCATTGTTTTGTAATTTTTTATCCTTAGGGGGTTTACCCCCATTTACAGGATTTTTACCAAAATGAATTATTATTCAAAATCTTAGAGTAACAAATTCAACCCTAGTCACAATAATAGTAATCCTGACTTTAATCACCTTATTTTTCTATATTCGATTAACCTATTCAGCCTTAATAATTAACACCACTCTAATTAGATGAAATAAATTATGACACTTAAATATGCCAAACTTAACTATTTTACTAAATTTCTTCTCATTATTTGGGTTAATTCTTATTATATTTTTGTTTGTAATCTTGTAATTCTTAGGTTCCGGAATTATACTCACCTTTAAATTTGCAATTTAAAATCATTATTGAATACAGAACCTGCTCTAAGGTTTTAAGTTAACCAAACTAATAGTCTTCAAAGCTATAAATATAGAAAATATCTTTAAACCTTGATGGTAAAAGAGATATTTTTCCCATAAATAAATTTACAATTTACCGCCTATTTTCAGCCATTTTACCTTAACGCAAAAATGATTATTCTCAACTAACCATAAAGATATTGGTACCTTATATTTCCTATTTGGTATTTGAGCAGGATTAGTAGGAACAAGCTTAAGCTTATTAATTCGTGCAGAATTAGGACAACCCGGATCATTAATTGGTGATGATCAAATCTATAACGTAATTGTTACAGCTCACGCATTTATTATAATTTTCTTCATAGTTATACCCATTGTTATTGGAGGGTTTGGAAACTGATTAGTTCCATTAATATTAGCAGCACCTGACATAGCCTTTCCTCGGATAAATAACATAAGATTCTGATTATTACCTCCGTCATTAACCCTACTTCTGGCGTCATCCATCGTTGAAAGAGGGGTAGGAACAGGTTGAACTGTGTACCCACCTCTATCAGCAGGTATTGCCCATGCTGGGGCTTCAGTTGATCTAGCCATCTTCAGCTTACACTTAGCTGGAGTCTCCTCAATCCTAGGTGCCGTAAATTTTATTACTACCGTAATTAATATACGTTTATCTTTTATAACCTTAGACCGTATACCTCTCTTTGTTTGATCAGTAGTTATTACTGCTGTATTATTACTTCTATCTTTACCTGTTCTAGCTGGTGCTATCACAATATTATTAACTGACCGAAATCTTAATACTTCATTCTTTGACCCAGCCGGGGGAGGAGACCCAATTTTATACCAACACTTATTTTGATTCTTTGGACATCCTGAAGTTTACATTTTAATTCTTCCAGGTTTCGGGATAATTAGTCATATTATTGCCCAAGAAAGAGGGAAAAAGGAAACATTTGGAGCTTTAGGAATAATTTATGCTATATTAGCTATTGGACTTTTAGGATTTGTTGTATGAGCCCACCATATATTTACTGTTGGGATAGATGTTGATACACGTGCCTACTTCACTTCCGCTACAATAATTATTGCTGTTCCTACAGGTATTAAAGTTTTTAGTTGACTAGCCACACTTCATGGTTCACAGTTCACTTATTCACCAGCTCTACTCTGAGCCTTAGGATTTGTTTTTTTATTCACAGTAGGAGGATTAACTGGTGTTGTATTAGCCAATTCATCTATTGATATTATTCTTCACGACACTTATTATGTGGTAGCACATTTTCATTATGTTTTGTCCATAGGAGCAGTATTTGCCATTATAGGAGGATTTGTCCACTGATACTCTTTGTTTACAGGATTAACTTTAAACAATTTATGACTTAAAATTCAATTCGTAGTAATATTTATTGGTGTAAATTTAACGTTTTTCCCTCAACATTTTTTAGGACTTAGAGGGATACCACGACGTTATTCAGATTACCCTGATGCCTACACATCATGAAATATTGTGTCTTCAATTGGATCTCTTATTTCATTTATTGGAGTATTATTTTTCTTCTTTATTTTATGAGAAAGTATATTTTCAAAACGAATAATTCTTTTCTCAGCTCAGCTTCCATCATCCATTGAGTGGCTACAAAAATATCCCCCCGCTGAACACAGCTATTCTGAACTTCCTATTCTAATTAAGTTCTAATATGGCAGAATAGTGCAATAATTTTAAGCATTATATATAAAGGGTTTCCTTTTTTTAGAAAATGGCAACATGATCAAATCTATCTCTTCAAAATAGTTCTTCACCTTTGATAGAACAATTAATTTTCTTTCATGATCATACTCTTTTAATTTTAACAATAATCACCATTCTAGTTAGCTATTTATTATCAACACTATTTTTTAATAAATTAATTAATCGATTTTTACTTGAAGGACAAACCATTGAAGTAATTTGAACTATTTTACCAGCAATTACACTAATTTTTATTGCCTTACCATCTCTACGCTTACTTTATTTGTTAGATGAAGTTGATAATCCTTCAATTACACTAAAAGCAATTGGTCATCAATGATATTGAAGTTATGAATATTCAGACTTTTTAACTGTTGAATTTGATTCATATATAACCCCAACAAATGAATTACCTACTAATGGATTTCGATTACTTGATGTGGATAATCGAACAACATTACCTATAAATACTCAAGTTCGTGTTTTAGTAACCGCCGCAGATGTTCTTCACTCTTGAACTGTTCCTGCCCTAGGAGTCAAAATTGATGCAACCCCCGGACGATTAAACCAAACTAATTTTTATATTAATCGCCCCGGATTATATTTCGGTCAATGTTCCGAAATTTGTGGGGCTAACCATAGATTTATACCTATCGTTATTGAAAGTATTCCCATAAAATCATTTATTAGCTGAATTAAAATAAACTCATCATTAGATGACTGAAAACAAGTAATGGTCTCTTAAACCACCTCATAGTAAATTAGTGATTACTTCTAATGAAAAAAGTTAGTTATAATAATAACATTAATATGTCAAGTTAAAATTATTAGTTGAGTCTAATACTTTTTGATTCCACAAATAAGCCCTCTCAGATGATGAATACTCTTTATCTATTTTATTATTTTATTATTAATATTTTCAATTATAAATTATTATATCTTCTTTTATTCAACTCCAAAATCCAGAAGAATTATGGGTATCAAGATTAAATCAATAAATTGAAAATGATAACAAATTTGTTCTCTATATTTGACCCATCAACTAATATTATAACTTTACCTTTAAATTGATTAAGAACAATATTAGGGTTAATTCTTGTTCCAAGTATATTTTGATTAATCCCGTCACGATTTAATATATTATGATTCAATATCCTCAATTCATTCCATAAAGAATTTAAAACTTTAATTGGGTCATCAAAATCTTACGGAAGAACATTCATCTTTGTTTCCTTATTTTCATTTATTGTATTCAACAATTTTATAGGATTGTTCCCCTACATTTTTACCAGAACAAGCCACTTAACTTTAACATTAACCCTAGCTTTACCTTTATGGTTAAGATTCCTATTATATGGATGAATCAATCATACTACTCACATATTTGCTCATCTTGTACCTCAAGGTACTCCTGCAATTCTCATACCCTTTATAGTATGCATCGAAACTATCAGAAATTTAATTCGTCCAGGAACACTAGCTGTTCGATTAGCAGCTAATATAATTGCTGGACACCTACTTCTTACCCTTTTAGGAAGAACAGGTCCCTCCATAAATATTATTATAATCAATATTCTTTTAATTACCCAATTTGCCCTATTAACTCTAGAAGCAGCCGTTGCAATTATTCAATCCTACGTATTCGCAGTTCTAAGAACTTTATATTCTAGTGAAGTTATCTAACCCTAATGTCAACACACAGAAATCACCCTTACCACCTAGTAGATTACAGACCTTGACCACTTACAGGAGCCTTAGCTGCCCTTTGCACAACAGCAGGTATAGTTAAATGATTCCACCAATATGATATAACCCTATTAATATTAGGTAACTTAATTATAATTTTAACAATAATTCAATGATGACGAGATGTTGTCCGAGAAAGAACTCTTCAAGGTCTACATACATCTAATGTTATTTCAGGTCTTCGATGAGGGATAATTCTATTTATTATTTCAGAAGTATTTTTCTTTATTAGATTTTTTTGAGCTTTTTTCCACAGAAGTTTATCCCCCACAATTGAACTAGGATTAACCTGGCCCCCCGCAGGAATTATTCCATTTAATCCATTAGAAATCCCCCTTTTAAATACAGTTATTCTTTTATCATCTGGAGTTACAGTTACATGAGCTCATCATAGTTTAATAAATAATAACTATACTCAAACAGCTCAAGGACTTTTTTTTACATCCCTGCTAGGAATCTATTTTACAGCACTTCAAGCATATGAATATATAGAAGCACCATTTACAATTGCAGACTCAGTTTATGGATCAACCTTTTTCGTAGCAACAGGATTCCACGGGCTTCATGTCTTAATCGGAACAACTTTCTTAATTGTATGTTTAATACGTCATATTAATTTCCACTTCTCCTCTAATCACCACTTCGGGTTTGAAGCAGCAGCATGATATTGACACTTTGTTGACGTAGTATGATTATTTCTTTATATCTCCATTTATTGATGGGGAGGATAAATTTATATAGTATATAAGTATATTTGACTTCCAATCAAAAGGACTAAATTATTTTAGTATGAATAATATTCATAATATTAATAATTAGAATAATTATTATTTCAATTAGACTAATCATAATAATCTTAGCATCAATTTTATCAAAAAAATCCTTCTACGACCGAGAAAAAAATTCACCTTTCGAATGTGGATTTGATCCTAAATGCTCCGCACGAATACCATTTTCATTACACTTTTTCTTAATCGCCATCATCTTCTTAATTTTTGATGTAGAAATTGCTTTATTACTCCCCGTAATTATCATCATAAAATATTCCAATATTATAATTTGATTATTTACTTCAATATTTTTTTTGTGAATTCTACTAATTGGTCTGTATCATGAATGAAACCAAGGCGCCCTAGAATGAACTAATTGGAGTAATAGTTAATTATAACATTTGAACTGCACTCAAAAAGTATTGATATCTCAATTTACTTTAAAGTTTGAAGCGATGCACGCACTTAGTTTCGACCTAATTTATGGTGAAAACACCCAAACTTAATTAATTGAAGCCAAAATAGAGGCTTATCATTGTTAATGATATCACTGAATAATCTATTCCAATTAAAATGAAATATGGTGTCCAAAGAAAAGCTGCTAACTTTTCTCTTTAGTGGTTAAATTCCATTAATATTTCTATTTATGTAGTTTAACAAAACATTACATTTTCATTGTAAAAATAAAAATAAATTTTTCATAAATATTTTAAAGTAAATAAATTACTACTTTAACATCTTCAGTGTCACGCTCTAATATAAGCTATTAAAATAAAATAATATTAATAAAAACATTAATCCTACTCACGAAACAAATATAACCAAATAAATCTTAAAATTTATATACTGCAATAAAGAATTAATTTTAGAAAAATTTATTATAAAATTATAAATAGATTGTGCACCAAAATATTCATTCCAACCTTGATCCACACTTTTAATAATTTGATACCCCAACTTCAAAGAATTAAAATTTAAATAAGTAGTAGAAATTGTTGGTATATACCATATATTTCCTAAAAAACTTGTTAAATAATAATTTTTTATAAATTTCAAATCTCATCTAATCTTAAACTGAAAAATTTCATACCCTAAAATCCCCCCCAATAAACTTACAATCAAAGCCATCAACTTTATTAAAGGAGGTAAACAAATCATCTCAGGGGTAGGGATAATTAACCAACTTAATATTCTTCCTCCTCTAATAGCTAAAATTAAAAGTCCTAATATTCCCTTTAGTATAACCCAATAACAATCTGTGATTAATCTCAATCTTCTAAAATTGAAAATCCCTCTTAAAGAATAATAAGTAAGACGTATAGAATAACAGACCGTTAAACCAGTTGACAAAAAATAAAGAAAATAAATTAGTATGTTTACACTGTTTAAAGAAACAATTTCTAAAATTAAATCCTTTGAATAAAATCCAGCAAGAAAAGGTATGCCACACAATGCCAAATTAGCAATATTAAAACAAGTACATGTTAAAGGTATTATTTTAACCAATCCCCCTATTAATCGAATATCCTGTGTATTTTTCATATTATGAATAATCGAACCGGCACATATAAATAATAAAGCTTTAAATAAAGCATGAGTAAGTAAATGAAAAAAAGCTAAATCTGCATAACCTATTGATAAAATTCTTATTATAAGTCCTAATTGTCTAAGAGTTGATAAAGCAATAATTTTTTTCAAATCAAACTCATAATTAGCCCCCACCCCCGCCATAAACATTGTCAAAACAGATAGTAACAACAATAATTTTCTTAAATATGTATCAACAAATAATAAATTGAACCGAATCAACAAATAAACACCTGCAGTAACCAATGTTGAAGAATGAACAAGAGCAGAAACAGGGGTAGGAGCCGCCATAGCAGCAGGTAACCAAGAAGAAAAAGGAATTTGTGCTCTCTTAGTCATAGCTGCTAAAACTACCAATCAAGCAATAATAAATATCTGGTAATCATTCTTCATATATTCTAAATAATAAATGTAATTTCAGCTTCCATAATTTAATATCCATGCAATAGATAATAATAAAGCAACATCACCTACACGATTTGTCAAAGCAGTAATCATACCCGCATTATAAGATTTAACATTTTGATAATAAATTACTAAACAATAAGAAACTAACCCCAATCCATCTCACCCCAACAAAATTCTAATTAAATTAGGAGAAATAATTAAAAATATTATTGATAAAACAAATATAAGTACTAAAATAATAAATCGATTTAAATTCTCATCCCCATGTATATAGTCGTCTCTATAATAAATTACCATAGAAGAAATAAACAATACAAAACTTATAAAAATTAAAGATATTCAATCCAACAAAATAGTCATAACAATTGAAGAAGTATTTAATCCTAACAATTCTCACTCAATAAAAATAGATAAATCATTAATAACAAAAAATAAACCTCTAAAAAACAAAATTAAAGAAAACCCTAACAAAAAATAAAAAGAAACTACACAAATTGATAAATTAATTATTTAAGATAAATACTTATATCTTTGATTCCACAAATCAACATTTTTTTATTAAACTACTTAAATTATAATCAAAGTATACAATATTCACTCCTCAAAATTAAAAAATTTAAAGGAATTCAATGTAATATTAATAAAATAAATTCACGTAATCTTCCATTAAAACATCTGAATAACCCAGAATATAATTCACCATGTTGTCTGTAAGAATATAAATACAACGAATATGCTGCCCCAAAAAAAGAAAGTAAAGAAATAAAAACCATTGACCCCCAAGATCAACCTAAAATTCTATTTAATAAACTAATTTCACCTAATAAATTCAAAGAAGGAGGAGCTGCTATATTTGAAGATCTTAATAAAAATCATCATAAACATATTCTAGGTATAAAATTCATTATACCTTTATTAATCAACAATCTTCGTCTACCAGTACGTTCATAACTAATATTTGCTAAACAAAATAAACCAGATGAACACAACCCATGCCCAATCATTAAAGTATAAGAACCTCTGAATCCTCAATAAGTTATAGTTATAATACCAACAATAACTAATCTCATATGAGAAACAGAAGAATAAGCAATTAATGACTTTAAATCAACCTGACGTATACAAATTAAACTAACCAAAAACCCCCCCAATAAAGAAATAATAACTCAAATAATATTTAAACTATTCCCCAAAGAAATAATTAATTTCATTACTCGAACTATACCGTAACCTCCCAACTTTAACAAAATACCAGCTAAAATTATTGAACCAGAAATTGGTGCCTCAACATGAGCTTTTGGTAATCATAAATGTACCAAAAATATAGGTATCTTTACTAAAAAAGCAAATAAAATAATTAAATAAAATAAATAATTTCCCATAAAATCTTCTTCAAATATAAAATACATCAATCTCAAATTATTTCTGTATAAATAAAAAATACCAACCAATATAGGTAAAGAAGCAAATAAAGTATAAAATAAAAGATAAATCCCTGCCTGCAACCGTTCAGGTTGATAACCCCATCCAATAATTAAAAACAATGTAGGAATTAAGCTAGATTCAAAAAATAAGTAAAAATAAAATAAATTTAAAGAACTAAAAGTTAAGTACAATATAATTAGCAAAATAAAAATATTAAACATAAAAAATCCAGAATTATAATTAAATCAATAAACCCCTGCTCTCGCAGTTATTATTAATGTGCAAATTCAAAAAGTTAAAAGAATTAACCCAAAAGAAAGTAAATCAATACCCATAAAATAACTTAAATAACAAAATAAACCAGTAGGTTGAAGATACGATATAAAAATAAATCTAACCAAAAAAAATATACACTGAACCAATCAATATGTATTATTTAAAAAAGCCAAAGGGATTATAAATAAAACAAAAAATAAAACACTTAACATTGCTGTAAAATTCTAAAAGATTGAAAATAATCATTTCCATGAGTTCGTACTATTCTAACCAAAATTGATAAACCTAAAGCACCTTCACAAACTCTAAAAGTTAAAAAAATCATAGAAAAAAAAAATTCAAATTCATAATATATTAAATAAATAATTAATAAAAAAAAAAGTCTCAAAACAATATACTCTAAACTCAATAACATTCTTAACAAGTGTTTACGTTTTAAAGTATAAGATAAACACCCAGAAATAAATATAACAACAACAACAAATAAATTTAATTCAATCATTAGTTTTAATAGTTTAACAAAAACATTGGTCTTGTATACCAAAAATAAGATCCTATCTTTTAAAACTTCAGAGAAAAGAAAATCCTCTTATCATTAATCTCCAAAATTAAAATTTTTATTAAACTATTCTCTGTATCAGATTCTTCTTGACATCAATAAATATAATTATATCATTAAATTTTATTCAAATCAAACATCCCTTAGCTATAGGACTAACACTTCTCATTCAAACAATTATTATTAGCTTAGCATGTGGAATATTTACACATTCCTATTGATTTGCTTACATTTTATTTCTAGTTATACTTGGGGGTATGTTAGTTTTATTTATTTATATAACAAGATTAGCATCAAATGAACTATTTTCTTTCTCAATAAAAAATTTTTTTGTTTCTTTCTTCATATTTATAATATTTCTCATCATCTTTATATTAATTGATTCCACCATATTAATAACCAATAACCTTGAAATAATTAAAATAACCCCCGAAATAAATATATTTACAGAAAATGAATTAAGTCTAATTAAACTTTACAATAACCCAACTATAAATATTACAATTATAATAATCAACTATCTTTTATTAACACTTATTGTAGTGGTTAAAATTGTAAATATTAACTACGGACCACTTCGCCAAACCTACTAATGAATAAACCTATACGAACTTCACATCCGTTACTTAAAATTGCTAACAATGCATTAATTGATCTTCCTGCACCTTCAAATATTTCAGCATGATGAAATTTTGGATCCCTTTTAGGACTTTGTTTAATTATTCAAATTATTACAGGTCTATTTCTAGCTATACACTATACAGCTGATATTAACATAGCCTTTAATAGAGTTACCCACATTATTCGTGATGTAAATTATGGATGATTAATCCGAACTCTACACGCCAATGGTGCTTCTTTTTTTTTTATTTGTATTTATCTTCATATTGGTCGAGGTCTATACTATGGATCATACATATTTATACACACTTGAAGAATTGGAGTATTAATCTTATTTCTAGTTATAGCTACAGCTTTTATAGGGTATGTCCTTCCTTGGGGACAAATATCATTTTGAGGAGCCACTGTAATTACAAATTTACTTTCAGCTATTCCTTATTTAGGAACAACCCTAGTACAGTGATTATGAGGAGGATTTGCAGTAGATAACGCAACATTAACACGATTTTTCACATTCCACTTTCTCCTTCCATTTATTGTTGCTGCAGCAACAATAATCCATCTCCTCTTTCTTCATCAAACAGGGTCTAATAACCCTTTAGGATTGAACAGAAATATTGATAAAATTCCTTTCCATCCTTACTTTTCATTTAAAGACATCATCGGGTTTATTACAATAACTTTTATCTTATTAATAATTACACTTCACTCACCATATGGTCTTGGAGATCCAGACAACTTTATTCCAGCTAACCCTTTAGTTACACCCGTCCACATCCAACCAGAATGATATTTTCTGTTTGCTTACGCAATTCTACGATCAATCCCCAATAAACTAGGAGGAGTTATCGCTCTAGTAATATCAATTGCTATTTTATTTATTATACCTTTTTACTTCTTAAGAAATTTTCGGGGACTTCAATTCTATCCTATTAATCAAATACTATTTTGATGTATAGTAATAATTGTAATCTTACTCACATGAATTGGAGCTCGACCGGTTGAAGATCCTTACATTTTAGTAGGACAAGTTTTAACCGTCTTATACTTTCTATATTATCTAATTAACCCATTAATCCATATCTCATGAGATAAAATAATTTACTAATTAATGAGCTTGAACAAGCATATGCTTTGAAAGCATAAGATGATAGCATAAATCTATTATTAATTTTATTTACTAATTTTATTTAACTAAATAAATAAACTAAAAAATAACAATTTTAAACCTAAATAAAAAAATAAAAAATTTAAAGCTATAGGCAAATAACTTTTTCAAGCCAAATATATAAGTTTATCATAACGGTAACGAGGTAAAGTTCCACGAACCCAAATAAATAAAAAAGAAATAAATACTAATTTCAAAAAAAATATAAATCTAAAAACACCAGATCCCAAAAACATAACAGAATACAATATTCTCATAAATAAAATTCTTGCATATTCAGATAAAAAAATAAGAGCAAATCCTCCTCTTCTGTACTCAACATTAAATCCTGACACCAATTCTGATTCCCCTTCCGCAAAATCAAAAGGAGTCCGGTTAGTTTCTGCCAACATAGAAGTTACCCAAGCCAAAGCAATAGGGAAAAATAAATAAATAAATCAAATATTAGACTGATATAACTCAAAATCAAGTAAATTATATCTACCAATTAAAAAAACCATTGATAGTAATAAAAGAGCTATACTTACCTCATAAGAAATAGTTTGGGCAACAGCACGTAACCCCCCTAACAAAGCATAATTAGAATTCGAAGATCAACCAGCAATCATAACAGTATAAACACCCATTCTTGTACAACATAAAAAAAACAACAGCCCCAAATTAAAATTATACAAATTAGTTAAATAAGGGTAAACTATTCAAATTAAAAGGGATAAAAATAAACTAAATACAGGAGAAAAATAATATCTTAAATAATTAGATATAATAGGATAAGTCTGTTCCCTAGTAAATAGTTTAATAGCGTCACAGAAAGGTTGTGGAATACCACAAAATCCAACCTTATTAGGACCCTTACGAATCTGAATATAACCCAAAACCTTTCGTTCTAATAAAGTCAAAAAAGCCACCCCTACCAAAATCATAATAATTATAACTAATCTACCAATCAAAACAATAAATAAATCCTTTAAATATAATATTATTACTTGTAAATATAATTTACATCTTTGAATTCTAAACTCAATACACTATTCTGCCAAAGTAATAATTTTATTCAATAAACAAAAAATTTTTCCTATAATTGGTCCTTTCGTACTAAATTATAGTAACTTATTAAGGATAGAAACCGACCTGGCTCACGCCGGTCTGAACTCAAATCATGTAAAGATTTAAAGGTCGAACAGACCTATTATTTCAAGCTTCTGCACTCAAAAATTTCTTTAATTCAACATCGAGGTCGCAACCTTTATCATCGATATGAACTCTCCGATAAAATCACGCTGTTATCCCTAAGGTAACTTATTCTAATAATCATTACAAATGGATCAAAAATTCATCAATCAATGTTATAATATCAAAAGAGTTAATCTAATCTTCCTGTCACCCCAACAAAATAATTAGCCGAAATAAAAAAATATATACACCTAAATTTTTTTAAATAACTAATCATAAAGTTCTATAGGGTCTTCTCGTCCTCTAACAACATTTCAGCCTTCTAACTAAAAAGCTAAATTCTTAAATTTTAAGAATGAGACAGATTATACTTCGTTCAACCATTCATTCCAGCCTTTAATTAAAAGGCAAATGATTATGCTACCTTTGCACAGTCAAGATACTGCGGCCCTTCAATAAACATCAGTGGGCAGGCCAGACTTTATATTATAATCAAAAAGACATGTTTTTGATAAACAGGCGAGTATAATTTTGCTGAATTCCTTATTCTAATCTCAATAAAACTTTTATTCAAAAAATAAATAATACTAATTTTATCATTATTTCTTTTATTAATAATTACATAAAATATCCCAATAAATAAATTAAAAATAAAAAAATTTTATTTTAACAAAAATTAATTATAACACTTTAAAAAAAGATAAAAACTTCTAATCCTACTAATTGTAATAAAATAACTTATTTATAACTACAAACTCCAAGCTTATCCCTGAAGTTTTAAAAATTTAAGTTTACTTAATTTAATAAAAAACTTAATAAAACTTAAATTTATAAATTAAATATAAATCTTAAGAAACTAGATATCTTCAATGTCGAGTAACATATCACTACTATAATTTAATTAAAAATATTTTTACAACAATAAATTTCATAAAATTTTAGCTCCATTGAATTCGAGAACAACAATTTACATGTTCAAATTTTAATAAACCCTGATACAAAAGGTACAAAAAAATAATTCTACTTTCTTTGTAAAAAATTATATCACAATATTCCGGCACCGTACTAATTTACTACTACTAAAATTATTTAATCTAATAAATACAATAACAAATAAAAATAAATTTACTTTAATTATTTACCAACTGAACTTAAAAATATAGTAAATTATAATAACCATCAAATTGAATCGAATTGCACGATAAACTTCTCAATGTAAACGAAATGCTTCACTAACCAAGCTCCAACTTGCATTCTAGATACACTTTCCAGTACATCTACTATGTTACGACTTATCTTTAATTAAAAAAGAGCGACGGGCGATGTGTGCATGTCTTAGAGCTATAATCAAATAAATAATATAATCTAATTTACTATTAAATCCACCTTCAATAAAATATTACAACTTAATATTCGTTTAAATAATTTTATTGTAACCCATTTCCTCTAAGTCATAAGCTACACCTTGATCTGAAATGTATTCTTATAAAAAATTAAGAAAATTATATTCTTATAAAATATTCTGATAACGACGGTATATAAACTAAACAAAACTTAGTAAAATTCATCGTGGTTTATCGATTACGGAACAGGTTCCTCTAAATAGACTAAGACACCGCCAAATTTTTTTGGTTTCAAGACCATATCTAATACTACCATGGTTAATTTTAACATTTTAAATAATAGGGTATCTAATCCTAGTTTTTAAAAAAAATTTCGTAGCTTCATTAACTTAAAAAACATAACATGAAATTTAATTTCACCTAAAAATTCACAAAATAGTGTATATACTTAAACAACCAACTACTAACCAAAAAATTTTATCTGCACAATTTGTATAACCGCGGATGCTGGCACAAATTCCTCCTGTACTAACACTTTTACCAGATCTAAATAACCTTAATATCTAATACTAAATACTGCGAATATATTAAATTAAACAAAATTTATTAAAAATTCATATTTATTCACGCAAAAACTCACATGTAAAACAAAGTTCTAATAAAATTCAAGTCAAAATCAAACTTTTCTTTAATTTCAAGAAAGATAGGTAACCAAGATAAAAAAACTATTAAATCCTTAAAATTCAAATAAAAAGCTGCTATTTCCCCCTATCAAATTTTTAAGTTCTCCTGCCCCCAGGTAATTTAAGTATTTAATATAATTATTATAAGAGATGGCTCAAATATTCTTTAAAATATTTGATTTAAAAAAGATAAATAAACATATGCAATTTAATGAAATAAAAAAACCGTGGTTCAATAATTATTAATTTTTATTAAATTTGAATAACTAAATAATTTAATGTATTTTAATGAAATACAAAAAATATGGTTCAATTAATCAAATTTATGATAAAAACTTTATAAAAAATTTAATTTCATATTTAAAAAAATTATTTAAAATATAAGTTTTTTAAGAATTTAAATTAAAGGTATAGTTTTTATAAGATATGGTTCAATAAAATAATTCTCTCTTTTTTTTTTCTCTTTTTCAAAAAAAGAGAGAATTATTTTATTATAATTTAAAAAATTTTTTTTATTCGTTTTTTTTAAAAAAAAATCTCTTAATAAATGTTTAATATTAATAATACATTTGTATAAATATTTATTATAATATAAATTATTTAATATAATATGATTTATTTATTTATTGTTAGTATAATTCCAAAAATTTATTAATATCACCTTTATTATATATATCAAGTTGACTTATATTAATATTATATTTATTATTTATATATAATCTCTCTCTATGATAAATCAAGTATTATTTTTGATAGGTTATTGTATAACATAAATCAAAGATATTTAATTAAATCTCCTTCTTATATATATTTAAATATTATATTCGAATATGTAATTATTATTATGAAAATATGATATATTTATATATTATATTATTATATAAATGAATATATATTATTAGATTTTATGATATATTAATAAATATTTATATTAATATTAATATATTAAACATTTATTAAGATGCAAACGCTTACATTTTTAATTTCCGCTAATAAAAAAAAATTTAACATAAAACAAATTAACAAAACTTTAGATATGAATACTGAAGCAATAATTTTTTCATAAAAAT